ATTCTATGGCTCGAATCTTTAGTATTCTCTTATTTATCACCTGTGTCTACTATTTAGGCAGAATGCCGTCGCCTATTGTCACTAAGAAACTGAAAGATAAAGAAACCTCAGAAACGGAAGAAGGGGGAGAAACAGAGGAAGAAAGCGATTTAGAAACAACTTCCGAAATGAAGGAGACTAAACAGGAACAAGAGGGATCCACCGAAGAAAACCCTTCCATTTTTTCGGAAGAAAGGGAGGATCTGGACAAAATAGATGAAACGGAAGAGATCCGAGTGAATGGAAAGGAAAAAACAAAGGATGAATTTCACTTTAAAGAGGCACGCTATCAAGATCAAGATAGCCCAGTTTACGAATATTCTGATCTGGAGACCCATCAAGAGAATTGGGAATTGGGAAGACTGAAAGAAGAGAAAAAGATGTGGGTTGAAAAAACTTTTGTCACTTTTCTTTTCGATTTTAACCGATGGAATCGTCCATTACGATATATAAAAAATGATAAATTAGAAAATGCTTTACGCAATGAAATGTCACAATTCTTTTTTTTTACATGTACAAGTGATGGGAAACAAATAATATCCTTTACATATCCGCCCAGTTTATCAACTTTTTCGGAAATGCTAGAACAAAGAATTTCTTTATACATAATAGAAAAACTATACGACGAAGATCTTTATAATTCTTGGATTTATACTAATGAAAAAAAAAAGTGCAATTTGAACAATGAATTGAAAAGCCGAATCCAAATTCTAGAAAAAAAGAAGGGATCCTCTAGTCTGGATATGCTTGAAAAAAGAACCATATTATGTGATGATGAACAAAAAAAAAAATGCTTGCCAAAAGCATATGATCCTTTTTTAAACGGACCATATCGAGGAACGAGAAAAAAATTAGATTCACGCGAAATCATGAATACTTATACAGATACAGAAGATTTAGTAGGATTTTTTTTTCTAAATAAGATTCATGATATACTTATTAATGATTCCGTAGAACTCCACCGTCAATCATTTTTGAATTCTAAAGAAGAAAAAGGAATTGATTCAGAAAATCAAGCAAAATATTTGCAATTTGTATTTGATGTAATTACAACACATACAAAAAATCAAAAAACAATGAAAAAAGAATCTATTGGAATTAGAATAGAAGAAGTCAGTAAAAAGGTTTCTCGATGGTCATACAAATTAACCGATAATTTGGAAGAAGAGGAAGAAGAAAATGAAGAAGAATTGGAGGAAGACGATTATGAGATTCATTCAAGAAGAGCAAAACTTGTAGTAATTTATAACGATAATGATCAGAATACCAATTCTATTTCTAGTATTCTGAATACTAGTAACAATGATAAAAACGATGATCAAATGGAAGAGGGAGAGGTGGCTTTGATACGTTACTCACAACAATCGGATTTTCGTCGCAATCTAATCAAAGGATCCATGCGTGCTCAAAGACGTAAAACAGTTATTTGGGACCTCTTTCAAGTAAATGTACATTCCCCACTCTTTTTGGATCGTCTAGACAAAATGTCTTTTTTTTCTTCTTTTGATATCAACGAAATGAAGAATAAAATATTTAGGAATTGGATGGGCAGAGAACAAGAATCAGAATCCAAAATTTCCTATTTTGAAAATGACGATAAAAAAGAAGAAAAGGAGAAAGAGGAAAAAAGATATAAAAACGAACAGATAGAAATATCAGAAGCTTGGGATGCTTTTATATTTACTCAAGTAATAAGAAGTTTGATGTTAATAACTCACTCTTTTCTTAGAAAATACATTCTATTTCCTTCATTAATAATAGCCAAAAACCTTTTCCGTATTTTATTATTCCAAAATCCCGAGTGGGACGAGGATTTTAAGGAATGGAATAGAGAAATCCATATTAAATGCACCTATAATGGTGTTCAATTATCAGAAACAGAATTTCCCCAAGATTGGTTAATAGATGGTATTCAGATAAAGATTCTATATCCTTTCTGTCTAAAACCTTGGAGAAAATCTAAGGCACAATCTCATCATAGAGATCTAATGAAAAAAAAAGAGAAAAAAACAAATTTTTGTTTTTTAACAGTCTGGGGAATGGAAGCGGAACTTCCCTTTGGTTCTCCCCGAAAACGACCTTCTTTTTTTGAACCTATTTATAAAGAACTCCAAAAAAGAAAAAAAAAGGTGAAAAATAAATTTTCACAAGTTTTAAAATATTTAAATAAAAAAAGAAAATCCTTTCTAAAAATTAGAAAAGAAAAAACAAAAGGGGTCGTTCAAGTTATCAAACTAATAATAAAAAAAATGGAGAAAGTAAATCCAATTTTCTTATTTGAATTAAGGAAAGAAAAAGTATATGAACCGAACGAAAACAAAAAATATTTCAAAAGAAATAATAAGATTCTTCGCGAATCGTCCCTTCTAAATCGAACGATGAATTGGTTAAATTATTCACTAATAGAAAAAAGAATGAAAGATCTTTCTGATAAGACAATCAAAATAAGGAATCAAATTGAACAAATCACAAAAGACAAGAAAAAAAAAGAAATAGTTCTAATTTCTGATAATAAAGGATCGGGATCACAGAAACATATTTTGAAAATATTAAAAAGGAAAAATATCCGATTAATGCGTAAATCACACTACTTTATCAAATCATTCATTGAAAAGATATACAGAGATATTTTGCTATGTACCATTACCGTTTCTAAGATAAATGCACAACTTTTATTTGAATCAACAAAAAAGATCTTTAATAAATCCATTTACAATAATGAAAGAAATCAAGAACAAGAAGGAATTGATGAAACAAATAAAAATACAATGAATTTTCTTTTGACTATAAAAGAATTTCAATCGTTTTCAAATACTGATAATACTACGAATAGCAATCAAGATTCCAATACTTATTGGAACTTATCTTCCCTGTCCCAAGCATATGTTTTTTACAAAATATCACAAAACCAATTACTTAATAAGTATCAACTGAGACCTGTACTGAAATATCAAGGGAGCTATCCTTTTTTTAAGGATAATTTAAAAGACTATTGTATGATACATGGAATATTTAACTCACATAATCAAATTCATACGTATGTAATGAACGAATGGAAAAATTGGTTAAAAGGTCATTATCAATACGATTTATCTCAAAAAAGAAGGTCTCCATTAGTACCTAAAGAATGGCGAAATAGAATCAATAAACATCGTATGATTCAAAACAAGGAATCAAACCAATTGGATTTATATCAAAAATACCAATTTATTTCTTCCATGAAAAAAAATGACTATGCAGCAAAGTCATTTATGAGTCAAAAAGACAAATGGAAAAAACATTACAGATATGATCTTTTCTCATATAAATACATAAACCTTCCTAATTTATACATTTCTGGATCAACATTAGAAAGAAACGGGGACCAAGAAATTCCATCTCATTTCAATATATCGAAACCTGAATCATTTTATGTATTGGTAAGTATACCTAGTAATGATTATCTAGAAAAAAGATATCTTATAGATAGGAATACAAATTTGGATAGAAAATATCTTGATTGTAGAATTCTTCATCTTTGTTTTAGAAATAATATTGAGATCTGGACCGATGCACATATTGGTATCAAGATTCAGAAAGATACTAAGACTGAAATTAAGAATTTACATTTAAAAAAAATGGAAAAAAAAGATCTTTTTTTTACTACAATTCATCAAGAGATCAAACCATGCAATCAAAAAAGAAACTTTTTTGATTGCATGGGAATGAATAAAGAAAGGTTCTATGAGACCGTATCAAATCATGATACTATATCCAATCTAGAAACTTGGTTCTTCCCAGAATTTGTTCTACTTTTTGATTTATATAAAATGAAACCTTGGATCATCCCAATCAAATCACTCTTTTTTCATTTTACTATAAATGAAAAAAGTAAAAGCATTAACGTAAATCCAAAGAAATCATCTAATAAAAAAAAAGATCGTGAATTAGGAAATTCCAAGCAGGAAGAGAATGAACAACAGGTCCGAGGAAATCCTGTATGGAATCTACGAAAAATAAAAAAAGAAAATCAAAAAACTGTTGAAGAAGATTACGCAAGATTAGAAATGAAAAAGGTTCTAAAAAAGAAACAATATAAGAGCAAGAATGAAATGGAACTAGATTTCTTTTTGAAAAAATATTTACTTTTTCAACTAAGATGGGCTTATCCCTTGAATAAAGAAATAATGAAAAATATCAGGATATATTGTCTCCTACTTAGACTAAGAAATCCAAAGGAAATTGCTATATCTTCGATTCAAAGAGGTGAAATAAATATAGATGAAATGCTGATTCAAAAGGACCTAGTTCTTGCAGAATTGATAAGAAAGGGAATATTTATTATTGAACCAATTTGTCTATCTATACAAAGGAAGGGAAAATCTATTATATATCAAACTATGGATATTTCATCGGTCGATAATAAAAAGCATCAAACAAATAAAAAATACACAAAAAAAAGATATATTGAGAAAGGGGGGTTTGAAAAATCCATTGCACGACACAGCAACATATTTTTGAGTGGAGACAAAAATCATTATGATTTACTTGTTCCTGAAAATATTCTATCTCCCAGACGTCGTAGAGAATTTCGAATTCGAATTTGTTTAAATTCCCGGAATTTTCATGTTGTGGATAGAAATACAATATTTTGCAATGAAAACAAAATAAGAAACTGTGGACAATTTTTGAATGAGGACAAACATATTAATACAGATAGAAAAGATTTCATGAAATTCAAATTGTTTCTTTGGCCCAATTTTCGATTAGAAGATGTAGCTTGTATGAATCGCTATTGGTTTGATACCAATAACAGCAGTCGTTTCAGTATGTCAAGAATACATATGTATTCACAATTCAGAATGAATTCAATCCCAATGAAAAATGAAAAAAATCTATAGTGGATTTCCTACATATCGTGTAACATATTTGGTAGATTAATAGATGAAAGCCGAAACATATACACTGTGTAACATTCTACTACATGATGCTGATTTCATAGTGTATCAATTTTCATTAGGAATAACAGAATCCTTTTAAGTAAAAAGAAATTGTTTTCTTTCGTGAATACCGTGAATACATATATGTTTTGTATATTTGGATCAAATATACAAAACATGAAAACATAAACCACATAAAGAAAAAACAAAGTAGTATATGAATGAAATCCGATTTTGATGTATACTAGATGAAAATAACTGACATAAGAAATATTATTATTTTTCCTGATCCGTAAAATTCACAGAAAAGAAAGATAGAAATCTTAATTTATGGTCAAAAATTCATTCATCTCAGTTATTACACAAGAAGAAAAAGAAGAAAATAGTGGGTCTGTTGAATTTCAAGTATTCCATTTCACCAGTAAGATACGGAGACTTACTTCACATTTAGAATTGCACAAAAGAGATTTTTTATCGCAAAGAGGTCTACGAAGAATTCTGGGAAAACGTCAACGATTATTGACTTATTTGTCAAAGAAAAAGAAAGTGCGTTATAAGAAATTAATGGATCAGTTAGATATTCGGGAACAAAAAACTCGTTAATTAAATTTGAATTTCTTATTTGAGTTTCTTAGTATTTTATTCTTATTATCCTTGTTCTTTTTTATTCTTTTCTTATTATTATTAGTTATTATTAGTTATTAGTTCAATTAGTTCAGTTATTATTTTTTTTTTTATTTTAAGAATTTCATGAAATAATGAATTAAGGAAAAAAATATGACTGTACCGGCTACAAGAAAAGATTTCATAATAGTCAATATGGGTCCTCACCGCCCATCAATGCATGGTGTTCTTCGGCTGATCGTTACTCTGGATGGTGAAGATGTTATTTACTGTGAACCTATATTGGGCTATTTACACAGAGGGATGAAAAGGGATGGGATGAAAAAATAGCGGAGAACAAAAAAATTATACAATATTTGCCTTATGTAACACGTTGGGATTATTTAGCTACTATGTTCACAGAAGCAATAACAGTAAATGCACCAGAACGATTGGAAAGTGTTCAAGTGCCTAAAAGGGGCCAGTTAGATCAGAGTTATTATGCTGGAGCTGAGCCGTATAGCCTCCCTTTTGTTATGGCTTGGCCCTTTTATGGCCGATATTGGTGCACAGACTCCCTCTTTCTATATTTTAAGAGAGAGGGAATTAATATATGATCTATTCGAAGCCGCCACAGGTATGCGGATGTTATTTCCGCATCGGAGGAGTCGCTGCGGATTTACCTTATGGCTGGATAGATAAATTTTTTGATTTCTGTGATTCTTTTTTAACAGGAAGTTGTTGAGTATCAAAAGATCATTACGCGGAATCCCATCTTTTTGGAACGAGTTGAAGGAGTGGGTATTATTGGTGGGGAGAAGACAATAAATTGGGGTTTATCAGGACCAATGTTACGAACTTCTGGAATCCAATGGGATCTTCGTAAAGTTGATCGCTATGAGTGTTACAATAAATTTGATTGGGACGTAAAATGGCAAAGAGAAGGCGATACATTAGCTCGTTATTTAGTAAGAATCGGTGAAATGCAAGAATCCATAAAAATCATTCAACAGGGTCTAGAAGGGATTCCTGGAGGGCCTTATGAAAATTTAGAAAACCGGCGTTTTCGTTTTCATTTTTCATAGGACAAAGGATTCCAAATGGAAGAATTTTGAATATAGATTGATTACTAAAAAACTTTCACCCAATTTTGAATTGTTAAAACAAGAACTTTATGTAAGGGTAGAGGCCCCAAAAGGAGAATTAGGAATCTTTTAATAGTAGGTAGGAATCTCTTTAATAGGAGATAGTAGTGTTTTCCCCTGGAGATGGAAAATCCGTCCACCCGGTTTCATCAATTTGCAGTAAAACAAGAAGAATCTCATTCCCTAGGTACAAGAAGAAAATTTGAAGTAAACATAAGTTGTTTACCCCAAGATTGAGATTCTTTTATTAGTCGTCATATCTTGAAGCGGATGTAAAAGATCAACTGTATTTATTACTATACTGGGGATCTATCAAAAAGAAGTGGGCAGTTAGGAACACCAAAGTACGCAAAGGATTAGTAATGTAAGGTATCAAAAAAAGGTATTTTTGCATAAAACTTTGCATAAAACGAATCATAATAAGGGCTTGCAATTGGTAGAAATGATCAAGCAGTACTTCCCCACGATTCCGATCTAGAGTATGCTACTATTCGTTGATTAAATAAATGACTATCAAGAACGAATTAATCCTTTATTTTCTTTCCCCCTTTTTTTTTCAGAAAGAAGAACAGGAACAAGACAAATAGAATGCAATTCAATAATAGAATAAAAAAGAATAAAATGGGAATAATAAGAAAATATTTTTTTCTTCATACATATGCATATGGGAATTCTTATCATTATTCATTAACTAATGCCCAATTCTTTCTATTTATGAATTAGGAATATAACGAGTATTTTATTGAAGGATTAAGTTATTGCTGAACAAAGAGAATTTTTGATTATTTTCATTATACTATCATTATAAGGGATGAGATCAATTCAGAAGTGCTTTTTCTTATTCTAGCAGACAGAATTTTATTTGTCGACTTCGAATTGAGGGCTCTCCAATTTATCTTTACATTGATTGTATTTACCTAAGGTACAAGCCAAGGAGAGCAATAATAGTGAACTAGTCCTTACCTTACATTTCTTTGTGGCCATATAGGAGCCGTATGAAACTTAGGTTTCATGTACGGTTTTGGAATAGCTATGGGAGCAGTGATGTTATTATCGACTATAATTATATAAAAGTTCAAGTACAGTTGATATAATTGAGGCACAATCAAAATATGGTTTTGGGGATGGAATCTGTGGCGTCAGCCCATAGGGTTTCTAGTTTTTCTAATTCCTCCTCTAGCAGAATGTGAAAGTGAAAGATTGCCTTTTGATTTACCAGAAGCAGAGGAGGAATTAGTAGCAGGTTATCAAACCGAATATTCAGGTATAAAATACGGGTTCTTTTATCTTGCTTCTTACCTAAATCTATTAGTTTCTTCATTATTTGTAACAGTTCTTTACTTAGGTGGGTGGGATTTTTCTATTCCGTACATATCTCTTACTGAACTTTTTGGAAGAAATAAAATGTTTAGAGTCTTTGTAATAGCAATTAGTATCTTTATTACATTTACATTAGCTAAAGCTTATTTGTTTCTGTTCATTCCTATCACAACAAGATGGACTTTACCTAGGATGAGAATGGATCAATTCTTAAATCTTGGATGGAAATTCCTTTTACCTATTTCTCTAGGTAATCTATTTTTGACAACTTCTTTTCAACTTGTTTCACCATAAACTATAAATAAAAATAAGAAATAAAGAGAAAAAAATAATGAATATTAAATATTAATATTTAATATTCTATATATATATATATTCATAACTTATCTCAACCAAGAGAAAGAAACATAAATTTTATTCATGGATTTTATTCATGGATATATAAAATATGTTACCTACGATTACTGGCTTCATGAATTATGGCAAACAAACAATACGAGCTGCAAGGTACATTGGACAAAGTTTCATAATTACCTTATCCCGTACAAATCGTTTACCTGTAACTATTCAATATCCTTATGAAAAATCAATCACATCAGAGCGTTTTCGTGGTCGAATCCACTTTGAATTTGATATAATGTATTGCTTGTGAAGTATGTGTTCGCGTATGTCCAATAGACCTTCCCATTGTTGATTGGAAATTTGAAAAAGATATTAAGAAAAAACAATTGCTTCATTATAGTATTGATTTTGGTGTCTGTATATTTTGCGGTAACTGTGTCGAGTATTGTCCAACAAACTGTTTATCGATGACTGAAGAATATGAGCTTTCCACTTATGATCGTCACGAATTAAATTAGAATCAAATTTCTTTAGGTCGGTTACCAATGTCAATAATTGGAGATTACACAATTCAAAAAGTTATGGATTCAACAAATCAAATGAAAAAATAAAAAACCCTTGCTTAGTTCAAGAACGATTACCAATTACTAATTACTAATTACTAAGATTTGGTTTGGAATAAAGTAGTATTAGCCAAATAACTTTATTTTATCTATCTAATCTTTTTTCATTCAATTAGTAAGGTATCATAGAAAAAAAGAGTTTATTTCCTGGACCCTTAGTAAGGTCATGAAATATTTCAACTTATTTATTTATATTTTATTTTATAATGGATTTACCTGGACCAATACATGATATTCTTGTAGTATTTCTGGGATCAGTCCTTCTATTAGTATTAGAAGGTCTGGGAGTAGTATTACTTACCAATCCCATTTATTCTGCCTTTTCATTGGGATTGGTTCTTGTTTGTATATCCTTATTCTATATTTTAATTTTATAGAATTCCTTTTTGTAGCTGCCGCACAGTTTCTTATTTATGTGGGAGCCATAAATGTATTAATCATATTTGCTGTGATGTTCATGAACGGTTCAGAATATTCCAATGATTCCTATTTATGGGCCTTTGGAGATAGGATCACTTCACTTGTTTGTACAAGTATCTTTTTTTCATTAATGACTACTATCCCGGATACGTCATGGTCCGGAATTTTTCGGACTACAAGATTAAATCAGATTATAGAACAGGACTTAATAAGTAACGTTCAACAAATTGGGATTCATTTATCCACAGATTTTTATCTTCCTTTTGAACTCATTTATATAATATATAATTCTTTTAGTTTCTTTGATAGGTGCAATTACTATGGCTCGTCAATATTAGAATTCTAATATATCTAAATATATCTAATATAATAAGAAATAAGAACTTCCTTTTTTAAAATTAAAGAATGAAAATAGATTGAATATATTTTTGAATATATTTTGTTTCAATTTACTGTAAATATCTTCTTTTGTTATGTAATTCTTCTAGTCTAGTCAACTGAATCGGTTTCATTTTTGTTCATATTGAAATCAATCGAGATATATGAGGGATTTATCAATGATGTTATAGCATGTACTTTTTCTAAGTGTTTATTTATTTTCTATCGGTATCTATGGACTGATCACAAGCCGAAGCATGGTTAGAGCATTTATGTGTCTTGAGCTTATACTGAATTCGGTGAATCTAAATCTTGTCAAATTTTCCGATATATTTGTTTGAATAATAAGATAATAGAATATTTTTATTTTTCTTTCTTCTCCTTTTTCATATAGATTTATGATTTAGAGTTACGAACTTATTCTACTTATTCTATAACTAACCTAATAACAAACGTATATATCTGATATATAATATATTATAATATCCTTAATTTAATTATCTTTCTATATACATATAGAAAGATAGTAAAATTCACATGAATTGAATTCGTAAACTCATATTTCGTGATTATTGAAATGGAAATCAAAGTATCTTGGCCCTTTCTCATAAACAGATTAGAAAATCTATTGATTCTTCAAATTTTGATAAATCATTGATTCGTCTGGTGTCTACAATAGAAAATATATGATTTATTTCATTTTCTTATCTTATTTTACCAGATCGAAAATCTTTTGTGTTCAAAACTGGAATTTATAGACCCAATGTCACATTCAGTAAAGATTTATGATACATGTATAGGATGTACCCAATGTGTTCGAGCTTGCCCCACGGATGTATTGGAAATGATACCTTGGGACGGATGTAAAGCTAAGCAAATTGCTTCTGCGCCAAGAACCGAGGATTGTGTAGGTTGTAAAAGATGTGAATCCGCTTGTCCAACGGATTTTTTGAGTGTCCGTGTTTATTTATGGCATGAAACAACTCGCAGCATGGGTCTTTCTTATTGATATGTGACAAAAAACTCCACTTGAATCATTTGATTCCTCTTTACCGACAAAACCCCGTGCTCGGGAGAAGAATAATCTATTTTCTTTTCTCGAGTACGGACTTTTCTGGTCTAATTTTATATTGTCTTTATCACGAGTTATTTTCCTTGGTTAACAATACTTCTTGTTTTGCCCATATTCGCGGGTTCTTCAATTGTCTTTTTCCCTCATAGGGGAAAGAAAAGGTGTATAGGTGGTATACTCTATGTATATGTCTCCTAGAGCTCCTTCTAATGACTTATGTATTTTGTTATCATTTCCAATTGGACAATCCATTAATCCAATTGAAGGAGGATTAGAAATGGATCAATCTTTTTGATTTTCACTGGAGACTGGGAACCGATGGACTTTCCATAGGACCCTTTTTACTGACAGGATTTATCACTACTTTAGCTACTTTAGCAGCTTGGCCAGTTACTCGAAATGAAATCCGCGATTCTTCTATTTCTTGATGTTAGCAATGTATAGTGGCCGAATAGGATCATTTTCTTCTCGAGACCTTTTACTTTTTTTCATCATGTGGAAATTAGAATGAATTCCTGTTTACTTACCTTTATCCATGTGGGGAGGAAAAAAACGCCTGTACTCGGCTACAAAGTTTATTTTGTGTACTGCCGGAGGTTCCATTTTTTTCTTAATAGGAGTTCTAGGTATGGGTTTATATGGTTCCAATGAACCAACATTAGATTTAGAAAGATTAGCTAATCAATCGTATCCTGCAGCATTGGAAATAATACTCTATTTTGGTTTTCTTATTGCTTATGCTGTCAAATCGCCGATGATACCCCTAATGGTTACCAGATACCCACGGGGAAGCACATTATAGTACATGTATGCTTTTAGCTGGAATATTATTAAAGATGGGAGCATATGGATTGATTTGGATCAATATGGAATTATTAGCTCACGCTCATTCTAGATTATCTCCCTGGTTGGTGATAGTAGGAATAATACAAATCATTTATGCAGCTTCAACTTCTCTCGGTCAACGCAATTTAAAAAAACGTATTGCCTATTCTTGCGTATCTCACATGGGTTTCATAATTATAGGAATTGGTTCTATAACTGGCATGAGACTTAATGGAGCCATTTTACAAAGACTCTTTCATGGATTTATTGGTGCTGCACTTTTTTTCTTAGCAGGAACAAGTTGTGATAGAATACGTTTTGTTTATCTCGAAGAGATGGGGCTATCCCAATGCCAAAAATATTTACCATGTTTAATAGTTTCTCGATGGCTTCTCTTGCATTACCAGGAATGAGTGGTTTTGTTGCAGAATTTTTAGTCTTTTTTGGACTAATTACCAGCCCAAAATATCTTTTCATGCCAAAAATGTTAATTACTCTTTTGTAATGGCAATTGGAATGATATTAACTCTTATTTCTTTATATTTATTATCTATGTTACGTCAGATTTTCTATGGATACAAACTATTCAATATTCCAAACTCAAATTTTTTTGATTCTGGACCACGAGAACTATTTGTTTTGATCTGTATCTTTCTACCTGTAATAGGAATTGGTTTTTATCCTGATTTCGTTCTCCCGTTATCGGTTGACAAGGTACAAGTTCTATTATCTAATTATTTTTATAGATACTAATTCTTTTTTTTATATTCAATACTCAATGAAAGAAATTTCATTAATTGGAAAGAAAGTCTTAGAATTCTTTGACTTTCATATTTTCACGATTCTTCGTTGTACAATGAAAAAAAAAGGGGGAAGGGTGAATTAGAATTGTAATGAGATACATCTAAAGTTTTTGAGAACCATTTGAATAATTCCTCTATTTAAACGGTTCTCAAAAACTCGCACAAATTTTCATTGCATTGTGTATCAGACGATTTTTTTATGTATTCTTCATGTATTTTCTTTTATTCAATTAGATATTCATTGGAATGAACCATAACTATGGAACCCGATTCCTAATAGATTGATCCCAAAAAAGCATATCCAAATTAGGAGAAATCCTATAGAAGCTACAAATGCCGAATTTGTCCCTTGATCTTGCAATTTTGGATTTGTTCTAGTATGTAAATAAATTGCAAATATGGTCCAAGTAATAAATGCCCAAGTTTCCTTAGGGTCCCAATTCCAATAAGAACCCCATGCTTCATTAGCCCATACTGCTCCAGAAAGAATGCCTATGGTTAAAAAGGTAAACCCTAAACTAATGACACGATAACTCCAATAATCCAAACGCTGAATTAATTGATATTTGTAAAAATTTTGAAATGAGAAGAAAGAAGTATTTTTTAATACACTTCCTTTTTGGTTCAAATATTCCATATCACCAACGAAAAACGACTTCCTTAAACTGAAAAAATTATTGTTTTTCAAAAAAGAATCGATTCTTTTTTGAAATGTAATCACTATAAGAGCAACTGATAATAACGATCCGCATAAAAGAGCTGCATAGCTCAATAGCATCATACTGACATGCATCATTAACCACTGAGATTGTAGAGCAGGTACTAATATTGCGGGTTGATGCATTTCAGTTGAAAGACCTGACGTGGCGAAACCTTGGGTAAAAATGGCACTTGGTGCAGTTATTGCGCTTAAATCATTTTTATGATTCCCAAGATACGGAATCATATGAATAATGGATAAACTCCATGAAAGGAAGATTAATGATTCGTATAAATTACTTAAGGGAAAATGTCCCGAAGAAATCCAACGAATAACTAAAAACCCTGTTATAGAAAAAAAAGTAGCTATCATCCCTTTTTCTGACGAATTATGTAATCCTTCGATTTCGTAGACTAATAAGTTCATCAAATGAATCAGAATCACAATTGAGATGATCGAAAAGGAAATATGAGTTAATATATGTTCTAAGGTTGCAAATATCATAAAGAAGGGTTCCTTTTAAATAATTGAAATCGGGGGGGATTAAATAGAATCTAAAAGAGAATATCTTAAATATTCTCTTTTAGATTCTATTAGATCTATTGTGTCTATATTATTAATATGAATAATTCTTTATGCCGCCACTCGGACTCGAACCGAGATGCTCTAGCACTGCTTCCTAAGAGCAGCGTGTCTACCAATTTCACCATGGCGGCTTACCTGAAATATCTGAAATATTAAATAAGAATATATATTATAATATATTATAGGAAATTTATATTGAATTGTCGATATTCAATAGAGTTTAGGAAACAATGAAGAAAGATGCATTTCCATTCATCTGGAAATATGAAATATAAAGAAAATCTAAATAAGACTTAATTAGTATCTTCGTAAGTTCAGTTTGAATAATCAACTTTTCCGTACTAGAAACTAGAAACCTAGCTCTTGTTTATCCAGAAGAGTCAGAACTCAATAGTTTCATTCTCAGTCGGGATATAAAATTCATAATTCTTTTTTTCTAACGATTTTAAGATCGAACACCTTAGTATAAAGTAGAATAAAATATTCAGATTCTTCCTTGTCTATCGGAATTGTGCTTTTCTATTTTGAAAAGCACAATTCAGAGGAAAGAAAACACCATCTAACGAATTCAATATAAATCAATAGAAATTGAAAGAAATAGAATAAAATATAACATAAACACTCAAAAGAAGAAAAGAACTAAAATAGAAATAGAATATAATAAAAATATATAAAGACTATAAAAAATCTAAAAAAATGATAAAAAAGAATAAAATACACAATACTGAGTACTTTGAATCAAAAAGATTCTTATTTTTCATATTACCTAGCTCTAACTAATATGAGAAGTGAAATACAAATACAATTTAGTAAAATTGAATTATTTGTTTTACAATTCAAAAATGGAAATTTGGAAGTTCTTTAAAACATGTCAATTAAGATTTTTCCAAGACTTTTTTTTGTCGCACAAAAAAACTTTTTGACTGTCCGGTGGAAACAGATTTAGCTAAAGAAAAAGCTTTTACTGCCTCTAAAGATCCTTTTTTTTTCCAAAGATTTCTACGAATATGCTTTTTTGACATAGAAGTACGTTTTTTTGGAACTGCCATTCAAAAGGTAGGTGACTCCTTTTTATAGTTGTATGTGAAAGACATATATTGTTCGAAATAAATTACTCTTTATTAGTCATTATCTATACTTAATTTACTTAATTCCCTAATCCCTAAATTTCGAAATTCCTTCAATAATAATAATATTATAACCATAACATACAAATAGAAAAAAAA